TGATTATTACATTAGAATAATTAGTGCCGAGTAATTTTTATAATTTTTTAGTAGATGTTTTTAGGCTAAAATAAATAAGTGGCGAATAAAAAATTGTGCATATATATATATATATATATATATATATATATATATATGGGATGCCAATTCATATCTCAACTCGTTGGTTTGTACGTTCTTGAGTCCTCCTTGGTTTCGGGGTTTGACAAGGATAGCAGGATTCGCAGGGCGTAGGGGGTAAGGGGGTTTGTCGCGCAAAAACCAAAGGGGGCACTATGGTAGTATAAGTTGAACAAGAGACGTATATGTTATGCACTTGAGTTAATAATATGTAATTCTTAAATTATGTCTTACAATAATTAATATATATTATCACATTCAAGGAAAATGTTCAACCTTGTTATATCATTTGAGCCTGCACTCTGAGATGCAAGATGAAAAGAAACCAAAAAAAGATACCCTATGCATATAAAAGAACGCTCGGCTTGGTGGGTAACGAGACATATGTACTACACCATTAATCAGATGCCAGTATAATTAATATATTGGGGGATTATAACAGTTATGTTCCTGAAATAGGAACCAGATGCCAGTAATAGTTCATATTGTGCAACCCCCACAGTTAATGTCCCTGATTCTATCATGCATGATATTCCTTTATATAAATTAGTTGGTGGTCTCTTACTACATTAATTTATTTAAATAAAATATTAGTTGATTTTGCAAGGAAAAATTTGAGATCAATTTATAGGGGAATAAATCTATAACCCAGCTTAATATAAATATATTTGTGAGTTTTAATATTATGCTTATGTATACCTTAATATTTAGTACTTGCTTTATGGTCAAAATAATGAAATGGTGATAATACATGTATGTACTAATACATTAATGTAATATTATGCATATTATGTATTAAACCATAAAGGGAGTGGAGTACCCCCAGAAAATAGTTTAGTTTAGAATTCTGGCTTTGGGAGCCAGGGGTGGGAGTTAAAATCTCCCTTTTCTGGGCACTAGGGAGGAATTTAACCTCCGATCTTCGGATTACAAGACCGATGCTTTTAGACTAAGCTACTAGGGCAAGCTCATTTCAGTGCTTTATTCTCTAATCATCCTGCTAGAGGAATAAGAACGAGGAATAGTGCGAAGTATAGGATGGATGCGATTTGTCCAATGATAATAAATGGGTGTTCTACTGGTATGCCTCCAATTCATGTTAAAATTACTATGTCCGCTACTAGAGTTCAGAATAGGAATTGGGTGATTGGGCGGAATGTTAGTCCTCGTTGTTTTGAGGTGTGTAAAAGGGGTACAACTATTAATACTAAGATGGAGAATAGTAGTGCAAGAACACCTCCTAGTTTATTTGGGATTGATCGTAGGATGGCGTAGGCAAATAGAAAGTATCATTCTGGTTTAATGTGTGGAGGGGTGACGAGGGGGTTGGCAGGGGTAAAATTTTCTGGGTCTCCTAAAAGGTTGGGGGAAAATAATGCTAGTAATGCGAGGGCCAGGAGTATAATTACAAATCCAAGCAGGTCTTTATAGGAGAAGTATGGGTGGAAAGAGATTTTGTCTGCATCTGAGTTTAGGCCAATTGGGTTATTTGATCCTGTTTCGTGGAGGAAGAGGAGGTGAATAATGGTTGCGGCAGCGATAACAAATGGGAACAGGAAGTGGAATGCGAAGAATCGTGTTAGTGTTGCGTTATCTACTGAGAATCCGCCTCAAATTCATTGGACTAACATGTCGCCTATATATGGAACGGCGGATAATAGGTTTGTAATTACTGTAGCGCCTCAGAATGATATTTGTCCTCATGGAAGGACGTAGCCAACGAAGGCTGTCATTATAATTAGTAGCAAAAGGATGACGCCAATGTTTCAGGTTTCTTTGTAAAGGTATGAGCCATAGTATAGGCCCCGGGCAATGTGTATATAAATACAGATAAAGAAGAATGATGCTCCATTGGCATGTATGTTGCGAATTAGTCAGCCGTAATTTACGTCTCGGCAAATGTGGGCCACTGATGAAAATGCGGTTGAGATGTCTGAGGTATAGTGTATGGCTAGGAATAGGCCGGTTAGGATTTGGGTAATTAAGCATAGTCCTAGAAGTGATCCAAAGTTTCATCAGGCTGAAATGTTGGAGGGTGTTGGGAGATCAACTAGTGCGTCGTTAGCAATTTTAATTAGGGGGTGTGTTTTTCGTAGGCTTGCCATTAAGTAGTTCTTGTAGTTGAATAACAACGGTGGTTCTTCAAGTCATTGGTCTCGGTTAGAATCTGAGCAAGAATTATGACCTATTTTATGTTTTTATTATTGATGGCTTTGGTCGTTGGTTTAGTGGCTGTTGCTTCTAATCCAACGCCTTATTTTGCTGCTTTTGGTTTGGTAGTTGCAGCTGGGGTTGGGTGTGGAGTTTTGGTGGGCCATGGGGGCTCTTTTCTGTCCTTAGTTCTTTTTTTAATTTATTTAGGGGGGATGCTTGTAGTTTTTGCTTATTCGGCGGCCTTAGCCGCTGAGCCTTTTCCTGAGGCTTGGGGTAGTCGTTCTGTATTGGGTTATGTAGTAGTTTATTTATTAGGGGTTGGTTTAGTAGGGGGGCTTTTTTGAGGGGGGTGATATGAGGGTTCTTGGGTAGTTGTAGATGGGTTAAAGGAATTTTCTATTTTGCGGGGGGATGTTAGTGGTGTGGCTGTAATATATTCTTCTGGTGGGGGAATGCTAGTTATTTGTGCTTGGGTTTTACTTTTAACACTATTGGTTGTATTAGAACTTACTCGCGGGCTGAGTCGTGGCACTCTTCGTGCGGTTTAAAGAAGGGCTGGAATGGTAGCCAGGATTATGGTCAGGAGGAAAATGGTTAGGTATGTTTTAATTATTCCTTGTGTAATGTCGTTTGTAATTTTAGCTATGGTTGTTTGTATTAGTGCTAAGCCTTTTGGCCCAACGGCTTCGAGCCATGTTTTGTCTAGTTGAGTGGCGGCTGATTGTCCCATAGTAAGTTTGAGTTTAGGAAGTAGGCGATGAATGATTATGGGGAAAAACCCTAATATGTTTGAGAAGTGGTGTGTTAAGATAATTGGAGTAACTTTTATTTGTTTACTTGTTATATTGGCCAGTTCCATGGCTACTAAAAGGCCCAGGATTGTTACTATTAGGGCTGTTATTTTTATGGTGGTTGGTATTGTTATAGTTTGTGTTTTTATAGGTAGAAAGTTTTGTGTAATAACAAGTCCTGCAATAATGCTTCCTCAAGCTAGTCGTTTGATGGAGTTGATTACTAGGGGGTTGTTTTCATTGATTGGGGATATTGGTAAAAATCGTGGAGTTCCTATAATTACAAAATATACTAATCGGAAGCTGTAAACTGCGGTAAATGATGTGGCGATTAATGTTAGGGTGAGGGCTCAGGCGTTTAGGTAAGAGGTGTTTAGGGCTTCAATGATTGCGTCTTTAGAGAAGAATCCTGCTAAGAATGGGGTTCCTGTCAGGGCTAGGCTGCCAATTGTAAAGTAAGTTGAGGTGGCGGGTATGATGTTAAATAGGCCTCCTATTTTTCGGATGTCTTGTTCGTCATTTAGGCTATGAATAATTGATCCGGAACATAGGAATAGTATAGCTTTAAAGAAAGCATGGGTGCAGATATGGAGGAATGCTAGTTGTGGTTGGTTTAGTCCAATTGTGACTATTATTAATCCTAATTGACTTGATGTTGAGAAGGCTACAATTTTTTTGATGTCATTTTGGGTTAGGGCGCAGGTGGCTGTAAATAAGGAGGTTAATGCTCCGAGACATAGGCAGGTTGTTAAGGCTAGTTGGTTATTTTCTATGAGGGGGTGGAGGCGAATTAATAGGAAAATTCCTGCGACGACTATGGTGCTTGAGTGGAGTAGGGCGGATACTGGTGTGGGGCCCTCCATGGCGGACGGAAGTCAGGGATGTAGGCCAAATTGGGCTGATTTTCCTGTTGCCGCTAGGGCAAGTCCTATTAGAGGGATTGTTATGTCGAAATTTTTTGACAGGGGGAAGATTTGTTGAATTTCTCAGGAGTTGAGATTTATTGCGAATCAGGCCATGGTCATAATTAGTCCAATATCTCCTACTCGGTTATAAATAACAGCTTGGAGGGCTGCTGTATTAGCGTCTGCTCGGCCGTGTCATCATCCAATTAGTAAAAATGACATGATTCCTACACCTTCTCAGCCAATGAATAGTTGAAATATGTTGTTAGCTGTAACTAAGATGATCATAGCTACTAAAAATGTTAGTAAATATTTAAAGAATCGATCAATATTAGGGTCGGAGTGTATATATCATAATGCGAATTCTAGGATAGATCAGGTTACATACAGGGCGATGGGCACGAAGATTAGGGCGTAGTGGTCAAATTTAAAGCTGATATTTACGTCAAATGTTTGGGTATTTATTCATTGTCAGTTTGTAATGATGCCTTCTGTTTTTAGGTCTAGGAAAATTATAAGTGGTAGGAGGCTGATGAAGAATGCGGAGCTGACAGCAATTTTGGTTATTTTTGCTATGTTAAATTGTTGTTGGTTTGGGTTTAATGTGGTCAGTAGGGGATATACCAGAATAAAGAAAATTAAGAGGAGTGATGAGTGTATAATTAATGTCATTTTAGCTTCCACTTGGATTTGCACCAAGAGTTTTTGGTTCCTAAGACCAATGGATGAGCTGTTATCCTTTGAAAGCGCAAGGAAGCCATGGATTTTAACCATGGGGCGTAAGGATTAGCAGTGCTTACTGTTTTCTGTCCTTCCTTGGTGAGTAAGGGGGTTTTAACTCCTATCTTTAGAATCACAATCTAATATTTTAGCTAAACTATACTTACAATAGCATCACCCTCATATAAGTTCTGGTTTTGTTACTAGTAGGATAACAGGGATTAGGTGAAGGGTTATTAATAGGTGTTCTCGGGTGTGAAATGGTGGAAGTCCTGTGATGTGGTTTGGTGTTGGGCCTCGTTGTGATATGAGAAATATGTATAGGGAATATCCGGCTGTAATTAGTGTTCCTAAACCGGTGAGTAAAATTGTTCATGGGGATCAGTTAAATAGCGTTGTAATAATTATGAGTTCTCCTATTAAGTTTGGTAGGGGTGGAAGAGCTAGGTTGGCTAGATTAGCAATAAATCATCACACAGCAGTTAGTGGAAAGATTACTTGCAATCCTCGGGCTAGGATTATTGTTCGGCTGTGGGTTCGTTCATATGCTGTATTGGCTAGGCAGAATAGGGCTGATGATACTAGTCCGTGGGCAATTATTAAGATAATTGCCCCTGAAAACCCTCAGGGTGTCTGAATTAAGATTCCTCCTGCTACTAAGCCTATGTGGCTGACAGATGAGTAGGCAATTAGTGATTTTAGGTCTGTTTGACGGAGACAAATTGATCCAGTTATAATAATTCCTCATAGGGCTAAAATAATAAATGGGTAGGCGAGTTCTTTTGATAGTGGGTCTAATATAACTATTATACGTATTATACCATACCCGCCCAATTTTAGCAAGACTGCTGCTAGGACTATTGAGCCTGCTACGGGGGCTTCTACATGTGCTTTTGGTAATCATAGGTGGACTCCATATAGCGGTATTTTAACTAAGAATGCAATTAGGCAGCCGGCTCATCAGATTGTATGGCCTCAAGAGGTAAGTTGTAGGGGCTGTGAGTATTGGAGGACTAATATTGATAATGTGCCTGTGGATTGTTGAAGAAGTAAAAGGGCAACTAAGAGTGGGAGGGATCCTGCTAAGGTATAAAATAAAAAATAGGTTCCTGCATTGAGTCGTTCAGTCTGATTTCCTCATCGGGTAATAATAATAAGGGTTGGGATAAGTGTGGCTTCAAACATAATATAAAATATAATAATTTCTGTAGCCCCAAACGCTATGATTAGGAAGGTTTGTAGTGAGGTGAGGAGTATAATATATGAGCGCTGCCGGCTAATCGGCTCTGGGTTAATGTGATTTTGGCTGGCTAAAATTATAAGGGGGAGCAGTCAGCATGTTAGGACTAAAAGGGGGGTTGATAGCGGGTCAGTGGCTAAGTACATATTTGGGGAAGTCCATCCGGTCTCGGATGTTCATTTTAGTCATGATAAGCTAATGAGGGCAATTAAGAGGCTGTGTGCTGTTGTGGTTGTTCACAGTCATTTTGGAGAAACTAATCAAATTGTTGGGAATATTATAATTGTGGGGATTAATACTTTTAACATTGTAGGAGATTAAGGTTTTGTAGTCGGTCGGTTCCGTGAGTGCGGGCGGTGGCAACTAGGAGTGCTAGGCCTGTGCTTGCTTCGCAAGCAGAAAAGGCTAAGAGTAGTATGGGGGCTGTTGAAAATCCGGTGGACTCAAATTGTAATGCTCATAGGGCTAGTGCAATAAACAAGGATAGTATTATCCCTTCTAGGCACAGGAGCGCGGAAAGCAGGTGAGTTCGGTGAAATGCTAGTCCTATTAGGCCTAAAATAAATGCTGAGCTAAAGCTAAAATGTACGGGTGTCATAAGGGAGTCATGGACTTAAACCATGATTTTTTGAGCCGAAATCAAAGGTCTTGTTTTGGACTAACTCCCTATTCTGCTCATTCTAAGCCGCCTTGGGTTCATTCATAAATTAATCCTAGGGTTAATAGAATTAGGACTGTTGTGGCTCAGAAGAATGTTCCGGTTGGGTTGTGGAGCTGGTCTCCTCAGGGCAGTGGGAGAAGAAGGGCAATTTCTAAATCAAAAAGGAGGAATAAGATGGCTACTAGGAAGAATCGTAGGGAGAATGGTAGTCGGGCAGATCCTAGCGGGTCAAACCCGCATTCGTAGGGTGATAATTTTTCTGCGTCTGGGTTTATTTGTGGAAGTCAGAAAGATACAACTGCTAGAATTATTGAGAGGGCTATCGTAATAATTAGGATGGTTATAATTAGATTCATTATCTTTCCTTGGGGTTTAACCAAGACTGTGTGATTGGAAGTCACTTGTACTAACTTTAATACTAGAAAGATTATGAGCCTCATCAATAGATGGATACGTAGAGGAATAGTCATACTACGTCGACGAAATGTCAGTATCAAGCAGCGGCTTCGAAGCCAAAATGGTGTTCGGATGTAAAGTGATATTGGATTTGACGCAGGAGGCATACTGCTAGGAAGGTCGACCCAATAATGACGTGTAGACCGTGGAATCCTGTGGCTACAAAGAATGTTGAACCATAAACTCCATCTGCGATCGTGAAAGGTGCTTCGTAATATTCCATGGCTTGGAGTGCGGTAAAGTAAAGTCCTAGTAAAATGGTTAGTGCTAGAGATTGGATGGCTTGTTTTCGTTCTCCTTCCATAATACTGTGGTGGGCTCATGTTACTGTTACCCCCGATGCTAAAAGTACGGCCGTATTAAGTAGGGGTACTTCAAATGGGTCTAGTGGGATAATTCCTGTTGGGGGTCAGCATCCTCCTAGTTCTGGTGTTGGTGCTAAGCTTGAGTGGTAGAAGGCTCAGAAAAACCCTAGGAAAAAGAATACTTCAGAGGTAATAAATAAGATTATTCCATATCGTAACCCTTTTTGAACGGGGGGTGTGTGGTGGCCTTGGAAGGTCCCTTCTCGGATGATGTCTCGTCATCATTGGTACATAGTGAGGAGCAGAAGGATTAATCCTAGGGTTATTAGTGTGGTTGAATGGAAGTGGAATCAAATTGCTAGGCCGGATGTTATTAGTAGGGCAGCGATAGCTCCGGTTAGCGGTCATGGGCTTGGATCAACTATATGATAGGCATGTGCTTGGTGGGCCATTAAACGTTTTCTTGTAGATATAGGCTTAGGAGAAGTACAAATACGTAGGCTTGAATTATTGCGACTGCAACTTCTAATAGTGTGAGCAGGAAGAGTACAGTAGCAGTTAAAATTGCTACTGTTGGTATTATTGGTAGTAGTACGAATACGGCTGTGGCGATAAGTTGAATTAGCAGGTGGCCTGCGGTTAGGTTAGCTGTAAGTCGGACTCCTAAGGCTAATGGCCGAATAAGTAAGCTAATTGTCTCGATAATAATTAGTACGGGAATCAGTGGAATGGGGGTGCCTTCTGGCAGTAGATGTCCTAGGGCGATTGTTGGTTGATTTCGTATTCCAATAATTACTGTGGCTAGTCAGAGCGGTACAGCGAATCCTATATTTAGTGATAGTTGTGTAGTGGGTGTAAAAGTATATGGTAGTAGGCCTAATATATTAATTGTAATTAGGAAAATTATTAATGAGGCTAGTAAAAGTGCTCATTTATGTCCACCAATATTTAATGGTAGTATTAATTGGTTGGTAAATCGATTAAGAAATCACCCTTGAATTGTGATAAGTCGGTTATTAACTCACCGGGATGATGGTGTAGGGTAAAGTACTCAGGGGAGTGCAATTGCGATGGCAATAAGTGGAACTCCTAGGTAGGATGGGCTTGCAAATTGGTCAAAAAAGCTTACTATCATGGTCAGTCTCAGGATTCAGTTTTGTGTTTTTCAGCACTTACTGGGGTGGGCTCATTTGGTGAAACATGGTTTAAAATTTTAGTTGGGATAATGGTAAGGAAAATTAATCAGGAGAATACTAAAATTGCGAATCAAGGGCCGGGGTTTAGTTGTGGCATCTCACTAGGGGTGGTCGGGAATCACCAATCTTTGGCTTAAAAGGCCAATGCTTTGTCCAATAATTTAGCTTCCTAGCGAAGCGTCTTCTAACGTCAGTAAGGATCAGTTTTCAAAGTGTTCTAGTGGAACTGCTTCGACTACAATTGGTATAAAGCTGTGGTTAGCGCCGCAGATTTCGGAGCATTGTCCATAATATACTCCTGGTCGTGAGATTATAAAGGCGGTTTGGTTAAGTCGTCCTGGGACCGCATCTATTTTTACGCCTAGGGATGGGACGGCTCAAGAGTGTAATACGTCTTCGGCAGACACTAGGACACGAACTGGAGATTCTATTGGGACTACTATTCGATGGTCTGTTTCTAGAAGTCGGAATTGTCCGGGGGTGAGGTCTTGAGTTGGTACTATATAAGAGTCAAAGCCCAGGTTTTCATAGTCTGTATATTCGTAGCTTCAGTATCATTGGTGTCCTATTGCTTTAATTGTTAAGTGGGGATCGTTGATTTCATCTATAAGATATAGAATGCGTAGAGAGGGTAGGGCAATTAATACTAAAATAACGGCTGGTAGGATGGTTCATACAATTTCGATTTCTTGAGAGTCTAAGATATATTTATTGGTGAGTTTAGTAGATACTATTGCGATGATAATATATAACACTAAAGTACTAATCAGGAATACGATTATTAGTGCGTGGTCGTGGAAGTGAAGAAGCTCCTCTATAACTGGTGATGCCGCGTCTTGGAATCCTAGTTGTGCTGGATGTGCCATTAAAGCCATAAGCCTAAGACATGCGGGGATTTAACCCGCAATTTCACCTTGACAAGGTGATGTAATTTTCATTTTACTAATGTCTTGAAGGAAGTGACAGAGTGGTTATGTGACTGGCTTGAAACCAGCATATGGGGGTTCAATTCCTCCCTTTCTCGTTAATTTGATTGAATTTGGACAAATGCTGGTTCCTCGTATGTGTGATATGGAGGAGGGCAGCCGTGGAGTCATTCTACGTTTGTTATTGTTAGTTCTACAGATAGTACTTCTCGTTTAGCGGCGAAGGCTTCTCAAAGAATAAATAAGAATATAATTACTGCTACTAAAGAAATTAATGACCCAATAGATGATACTGTATTTCATAGGGCGTAGGCGTCTGGGTAGTCAGAATATCGTCGTGGCATGCCTGCTAGGCCTAGGAAGTGTTGTGGGAAGAATGTTAGGTTAACTCCAATAAACATGACTCCAAAGTGAATTTTTGTTCAGGTGCTATGAAGAGTGTAGCCGGTTAGTAGGGGGAATCAGTGTACGAAGGCTGCTATAATAGCAAATACCGCACCCATTGATAGTACATAATGGAAATGTGCAACTACATAGTAAGTGTCGTGTAGGACAATGTCTAGTGATGAGTTGGATAGGACAATTCCCGTAAGCCCCCCTACTGTAAATAGGAAAATAAATCCCAGGGCTCATAGTATGGGTGTTTCCCATTTAATTGACCCTCCGTGAAGCGTGGCTAGTCAGCTAAATACTTTTACACCTGTTGGAATTGCGATAATTATTGTCGCAGATGTAAAATATGCACGGGTGTCTACGTCTATTCCAACTGTGAACATGTGATGGGCTCATACGATAAACCCTAAGAGGCCGATGGCCATTATAGCTCAGACTATTCCCATATAGCCGAATGGTTCTTTTTTGCCTGAATAGTAGGCTACAACATGGGAAATAATTCCGAAGCCTGGAAGAATAAGAATATATACTTCTGGGTGACCAAAGAATCAAAATAGGTGTTGGTAAAGAATTGGGTCTCCTCCGCCCGCAGGGTCAAAGAATGTGGTGTTAAGGTTTCGGTCTGTTAGTAGTATTGTAATTCCAGCAGCTAGTACGGGTAGTGAAAGGAGGAGTAATACGGCAGTTACAAGTACGGATCAAACAAATAATGGTGTTTGGTATTGAGAAATAGCTGGGGGTTTTATGTTAATAGTTGTAGTAATAAAATTAATTGCTCCTAGAATTGATGATACACCTGCTAGGTGAAGAGAGAAGATTGTTAAATCTACTGATGCTCCTGCGTGGGCCAGGTTTCCTGCAAGAGGTGGATATACTGTTCATCCTGTTCCGGCCCCGGCTTCAACACCAGAAGAGGCTAGCAGAAGTAAGAATGAGGGGGGTAGTAGTCAGAAGCTTATGTTATTTATTCGTGGGAATGCTATGTCTGGGGCTCCAATTATTAATGGCACCAGTCAATTTCCAAATCCCCCGATAAGAATGGGTATTACTATAAAGAAAATTATTACGAAGGCGTGAGCAGTGACGATAACGTTATAAATTTGGTCATCACCTAGAAGTGATCCGGGTTGGCTAAGTTCAGCTCGAATAAGAAGGCTTAGGGCGGTTCCCACTATTCCGGCTCAGGCACCAAATACGAGATAAAGGGTACCAATGTCTTTGTGGTTGGTAGAGAAGAATCAACGCGTGATTGCCACAGGTAGGGTGGCCGAGTGTTTAGGCGGTGGGTTGTAGCCCCGAAGACAGAGGTTTAAACCCTCTCCCTATCAAGCCCCGTGGTGAAGAGCACATCGGATTGCAAATCCGAAGACGTAGACTAATACTCTGCCGGGGCTTTCCCCGCCTTACTGAGGTAGACGGCGGGGAAAGTAGATGGATGCTCGCTGGCTTGAGCGCTTAGCTGTTAACTAAGAGTTTGTAGGATCGAGGCCTTCCCATCTAGTAAGGCCTTAGCTTAATAAAAGTATCTGATTTGCAGTCAGAGGATGTGAGTTAATCTCTTGCAGGCCTTATCAGGAACTAGAAGATTTTCACTTCTACTTAAAGCTTTGAAGGCTTTTGGTCTAATATTATCCTAAGTTCCTAGGTGGTTAGTATCAAAATAGTTGGGGTTATTGGTAATAGTCCTAGGGCGGTTACAGTAAACATGGCTAGGGGTAGGGAGGTTTGGGTTGTATTAGTTCGTCAGGGGGTAATTGAGTTGGTTGTATTCGGGGAGATGGTTAGTGTTATTGCGTAGCATAGTCGTAAATAAAAGTATAGGCTAATTAAGGCGGTTAATGCCATGGTGGTGGCTACAATGGGGAGTTCTTGTTTTGTTAGTTCTTGTAAAATTAATCATTTTGGTATAAACCCTGTAAGTGGTGGTAGGCCTCCTAATGAAAGTAACACTAATGCTGTTGTTGATGTTAAAATAGGGCTTTTTGACCAGGTTGTTGCTAGTGTACTAATTTTGGTTGTTATTGATGTTTTTAGTGTTAGGAATGCTGCGGAGGTTATGATGATGTAGGTTCCTAGTGCAATTAAAGTAAGTTGCGGGGCATATTGAATTACAATAATTATTCATCCTATATGTGCAATAGAAGAATAGGCTAGGATTTTTCGTAGCTGGGTTTGGTTTAATCCTCCTCATCCGCCGACTAGGGTAGATGTAACTCCTAAGAATGTTAATAATAGTGGGTCAATAGTTTGTGCTGTTTGAATAATTAGTGTGAGTGGGGCAAGTTTTTGTCAGGTGGATAAGATTAGTCCTGTTAATAGGTCTAATCCTTGTAGGACTTCTGGTATTCAAAAGTGTATTGGTGCAAGTCCAATTTTTAGTGCTAGGGCGGCTATAAATATTGTGCTGGCGACGGGGTTGGACAGGTTATTGATGCTTCAGTCTCCTGTTATTCAGGCATTTGTTGTGCTTGCAAACAGGATTATTGCTGCTGCAGTGGCCTGGGTAAGGAAATATTTTGTGGTGGCTTCTACTGCGCGGGGGTGGTGGTGTTGTGCTATTAGAGGGGTAATTGCTAGTGTATTAATTTCTAGGCCTATTCAAGCTAGGAGTCAGTGGGAGCTAGCAAAGGTTAGGGTGGTTCCTAGTCCTAAACTAGATAGTAAAATTATAAGTACATAGGGGTTCATTGGCGGAGGAGGGACTTTAACCGTCATGTTCGGGGTATGGGCCCGAAAGCTTTATTAGCTGACCCCGCCTATAGAAAGTGGTGTAGAGGAAGCACCGAGAGTTTTGATCTCTTGAGTATGGGTTCGATTCCCTTCTTTCTAGGAACTGAGGGGATTTTAACCCCTGTAAATCACTCTATCAAAGTGGTCCTTGGGTGCTCAGGCACAGTTCCTTAATTATAGTTGTGGGGGGAGGCCTGCTAGTGCGATTGGTAGGGCGGTGTGTCATAATACAAAGGCTAGTGTGAGAGGGAGGAAATTTTTTCATACTAGATGTATTAGTTGATCATATCGGAATCGTGGGTATGAGGCTCGTACTCATAGGAATACGATAGATAGAAGTGCGGCTTTAGTTATGAGGTTAATTGTTGTGAGTTCGGGGATATTTGGGATGTGTGAGGCTCCTAGGAATAGTACGGCTGAAAGGGTATTTATTAAGAGGATGTTGGCATATTCGGCCAGGAAAAATAGTGCGAAGGGGCCCCCCGCATATTCTACGTTGAAGCCAGACACTAGTTCTGATTCTCCTTCTGTTAAGTCGAAGGGTGCTCGGTTTGTTTCAGCTAGTGTTGAAATATATCATATTGCGGCTAAAGGTCAGGCGGGGACGAGAAGTCAAATGCTTTCTTGGGTAATATTAAATGTTTGTAGGGTATAGCCTCCTGAAAAGATAATTACTGAGAGGAGAATTAACCCTAGACTAACTTCGTATGAAATTGTTTGGGCTACAGCTCGTAGGGCTCCAATTAATGCATATTTTGAATTTGATGCTCATCCTGATCCTAGAATTGAGTATACTGCAAGGCTTGATAGGGCTAGGATAAATAGAATTCCCAGGTTTAAGTCAGTTACTGGGTAGGGCATGGGCATTGGTGCTCATAGGGTTATGGCTAGGGTTAATGCTAGTATTGGGGTGGCTAAAAATAGAAATGGGGATGATGTGGATGGGCGTACGGGTTCTTTAATAAATAGTTTAACTCCATCGGCAATAGGTTGTAGTAGTCCGTAAGGTCCTACTACGTTTGGTCCCTTTCGTAGCTGCATATATCCTAATACTTTTCGTTCAATAAGTGTTAGGAAAGCTACTGCTAGTAGTACGGGCACGATGTAGGCTAGGGGGTTAATTAGATGGGTGATTAGGATGTTTAGCATAAACTGGGAAGAGGATTTGAACCTCTGGTGTAAAAGGGCTTAGGCCTTTCGCAATTAACCATGCTCTGCCACCCCAGTATGTCCTTATTTTGGGTAGCTGGGATTTAATTGCTCTCCATTTGCTTTATTTATTTGTTTTCATAAATTAGGGGTGGGGCGTGCTTTAAGTATAGGCCCCTTTTTTTCGATCCTTTCGTACTAGAAAAAGTAGCGTTACAGATAGAAACTGACCTGGATTGCTCCGGTCTGAACTCAGATCACGTAGGACTTTAATCGTTGAACAAACGAACCCTTAATAGCGGCTGCACCATTAGGATGTCCTGATCCAACATCGAGGTCGTAAACCCTCTCGTCGATATGGACTCTGGGAGAGGATTGCGCTGTTATCCCTAGGGTAACTTGGTTCGTTGATCGGCCTTAATTGGCCGGATCATATTTGGTCAGATGTTCTGTGGCTTAGAGATGTCTCTCTTGGTTTTAGGAGGTTTTCCCGGTCCATTTGGAGGCTTTTCTTTCCTCCGTAGTCGCCCCAACTGAAGGTAAAATTTCATGTTTCACAAAGTTTCTGCTTTTTATGGAGTTGCTTTACGTGGTTGAAGTTTTGTACCTTAAGCTCCAAAGGGTCTTCTCGTCTTGTATTATTATGTCCGCTTCTGCACGGGCAGATCAATTTCACTGACTTGAAAAGGGAGACAGTTAAGCCCTCGTTTAACCATTCATACAGGTCTCTATTTAAAAGACAAGTGATTGCGCTACCTTTGCACGGTCAAAATACCGCGGCCGTTAAACTTGTAGTCACTGGGCAGGTTGGACCTCCTATGCTTGGTTGTGTTGCAGGAGGCGATGTTTTTGGTAAACAGGCGAGGCTTGTGTTTGCCGAGTTCCTTTCTTTTCTTTTAGTCTTTCCTTTAGTGCACTCCAGTGTAGGGGTAACGATGTTTGGGTTGTGGGTTTTTCTTGATTTATTTAATTCACATTGCTCTCTTTGGTTGAGTTCGTTAGTTGCCAATGGTCGGTCCGGTTTGGCTTACACTTGTGCTTGGAGAAGGGCTGGCCTTCTTGTTACTCATTTTAGCATAATCTCTTCCATGTAGGCATGGGTTGGCCTAATAGTATTTAGGGGAGTAAGATTTTTTATCGGAATAATAAACTTTTTTCTGTCTGAGCTTTAACGCTTTCTATTTAGGTGGCTGCTTTTAGGCCCACTAGAACAGTATGTTTTGTGTATTATGATCTTTATCCTCCTGAAAAGGTTGTGTCCTTTGTTAAAGGGGCTGTACCCCCTTTAACTAACTCTCATGTGTTTCTCGATGTCTTGCTTTTGTTTGTTTGATTTGAGGAATATGAGGCTGAACTTCTATCCATTTCTTAGGCAACCAGCTATCACCAGGTTCGGTAGGTCTGTCACTTCTACCCGGAGCTCTTCCCACTCTTTTGCCACAGAGACGGGTTGGCCCTATAATAGGCTGTCTCGGGGTAGCTCACCTGGTTTCGGGGCTTCAAACTAAAGGTCGCTTTGCTTGGGTGTACTGGCTAAATCATGATGCAAAAGGTACAAGGTTAAATCTTTGCTTTTTAGTGCTTATATGGGTTGTTTCATTTCTCTTTCAGTTTTCCCTTGCGGTACTATTTCTATTGCTTTGTGTAACCTTTTCTGTCTCCCATACTAAGGTAAAAGAATGGTTTAGGTTTTTGGTGTTGGTTTATTATGTTAATATTGTTTGATGTTGGGTGGTTAAGCTAGCTGTTTGGCTCAGGGCGATTCAATTTGCATGAATGTCTTCTCGGTGTAAGTGAGATGCTTGACTAGCTCAGCCACGTCCTGGGTTTGATCCAAGTGCACCTTCCGGTACACTTACCGTGTTACGACTTGTCTCCCCTTGTCAGTGCTAATATATTAGTTATTTTTGGTGCATTTTGACAGGGGAGAGTGACGGGCGGTGTGTACGCGTCTCAGAGCCGGGTTCAAAGGGACACTCTATTTCCCCTTTACTACTAAATCCTCCTTCAAGTACTGTTTCATGGTACATGTTCGTGATATTCTGTTATAGAAAATGTAGCCCATTTCTTTCCATTTCATGCGCTACACCTTGACCTGACGTTCTGGGTTGTGCCCATTTTGCTTACTTATGTTTCCTTCACAGGGTAAGCTGACGACGGCGGTATATAGGCTGGGGTGGCTAGAAGTGGTGAGGTTAAACGGGGATTATCGGTTCTAGAACAGGCTCCTCTAGGGGGGTCTGAGACACCGTCAGGTCCTTTGGGTTTTAAGCTAATGCTCGTAGTACCCTGGCGGACATCAAATTGTAGTTGGATGTCTAAGTTTACGGCTGGGCATAGTGGGGTATCTAATCCCAGTTTGTTTCTCAGCTTTCGTGGGGTCAGGTTAGTTTATTAAAGCTACTTTCGTATTAGGGCTTCGGACACCTAGAAGCGTATGACGGCCAAAGGGCCATTTGGCTTTATTTTTGCTTTTCCTTAACCACCCTTTACGCCGTTATAATATCAACTAGGGTCTCTCGTCTAACCGCGGTGGCTGGCACGAGTTTTACCGGCCCTTTTAACACTAACTGAGTCAAGTTTTCACTTATGGCTTAATGTTTATCACTGCTGAATTCCCTTGGGGGTGTGGCTTGGCCAGGCGTCTTGGGCTAATGTTTGTGCCTGATGCCCGCTCCTCGTCCCCGGGCAGGGGATTGAGGGCATACTCACTGGGCTGCGGAGACTTGCATGTGTAAGTTGAGTTAGAGTTGATAATAAGGTCGGGACCATGCCTTTGTGCATGCGGAGTTTTTTAGGACTCATCTTAGCATCTTCAGTGCTATGCTTTAAATTAAGCTACGCTAGC